AATTAATATTCAAAAAAAAAAAAATGAACAAAGAATTTCATTTTTTTTTTTTATTTTTAAATAATTTGAATTTATATTAATATATATTAACTAATTTCTAGTTTTTAGAATTCAATTCTAATCTACTAATCTAATATTTATATATATATTATTTTTTTTTCTATTTTTCTATAGAATTTCTATTTATTTATAGAAAAAAATTTCTAATCAAATTTCATAAAATTTCAAATAAACAAAGTGATAATCTAATTGATTAGAATCAAAAAAAAAAGAGAGTTCTTATTCGAACCGCCTCGTAATCTTTAACCAATTCTGCGCTTCAATATAATTCCCAGGAGTAAGCGCTATAGCCTGTTTCCAATATTCAGCGGCTTGGTCGAACCAAGCCTCCGCAATTTCAGAATCTCCCTGTCGAATGGCCTGTTCTCCACGGTCGGAATAGGCGGTCAATTCCTTCCCTTGGAACCGTACTTGAGAGTTTCCTAACTCATACGGCTCGGCAGTCAATTCTTTTGGTGTCTACCCTAGCCCTACCATATATCTAACTGAATGAGATTTCTCATAGATCTATTTGATTTTTCTCGGGTTAACGTTAAACAAAAAAGGTTAATTACATGAGTTTCAAACTTGACTTTTGATTCAATTAATAATCAGTTTTCTCTTTTCTCCTACCTTCAGAAAAAGAAAGCATAGGCATTTCGAAACTCTCATTAGAATTTTCTGAAAAGGTAACTATCTCGCTTTCATATTCTATAGAAATTTATATAGAATCCTTGAAAAAGACTTCTTCCTCATAAAAAAAAGACTTACTCTCTTTGGGATCTGATGCTACACCGCTGCTCAATACCTTAGGGGATCGGCTCTATTACATAAGTCGATTCCTCATTTTTATCTCATATCATGACATAAATAAGCAGTTCTTATTGTATCGCCCAAAACCTTGTAAATTGATCTTTACGGTGCTTCCACTATCAATTAGATCTTTTCTTTTATCCATAGAATAAAATATTTAGGCATATATATTTTTTCATATTTCGAAGTTTCTTTCTTTGCTACAGCTGATAAAAATCGTTTTTTGGACGATGCAATATGTAGAAATCCTACTTTTTTTCTAGTATTTATTGTCGTATTTGCCCTTTCCTTTTATTTCTTTCTATAGTGGAGATAGTCGCACGTAATGACAGATCACAGCCATATTATTAAAAGCTTGTGGTAAGAACGGGTTTCGCTCTAGTGCCCGAAAATAATATTCTAAAGCTTTCGTATGTTCGCCGTTACTTGTGTGGATAAGGCCTATGTTATAGAGTATATAGCTTCGATCATAGGGATCAATTTCGAGTCGCATAGCTTCATAATAATTCTGTAACGCTTCTGCATAATTGCCTTCGGATTGAGCCGACATTCGTTACGGTCGTCATTCAATTAAAAGAATTCTCCGTTCCAAAACCGTACGTGAGATTTTCACCTCATACGGCTCCTCCTTTATGTGCATAATGAAAATAATCCAGAATCCATGGAATTAAAAGAAGGACGAAATATTGTCATTATGAACTGAGCGGGGCTAATGTTTTTACAAGAAATCTCTAGCTAACCCTCTTGCAAAAGATCCTTTCTTAACATCAAGCGTGCTGGTACTAGATAAAAATGTAAACTCCAACAATTTCTTTGTTCTCAACGCCCTTTAATTTCCAGGAATTAGTCACTTCAACAATCTTCGATGGTTATATGGGTATCCAAAGTACGAACGAGATGGATGTTTGTTGTCCCAACCATTTCTTTTAGTACCGATCCCGATAAAGAAAAGGAGTGCTTTATAACAAAGTTTTTGTTTTGTTGATTCCTAGGCGTAGTGCTCCTTCCTTTATGCCGCCTATTGATACTAGTGTAGTAGGATTGAACCGCGATACAGATCTATGATCTATAGGTCTAACCTTTCGCTCAATACTAGAATCAACAATTCAAGCATCTGAGGTTGCATTAATCGGGGATACACGACAGAAGGAATTGCTTTATTTTATAAACTTCACCTTCAACCAGCGTCGATTTTTTGATTTCAATAGTCTTTTTTTATATTCCGAATCATATGTCTTTTTCCTAAGGCTGAGGGCGGTAAAGTCAAAATAATAATAATCAAATCACACCATCTCTGTAATAAGTAAATGCCTCTTTTTCTCCTGAAGTTGTCGGAATTATTCGTAATAAGATATTGGCTACGATTGAAAAGGTCTTATCAATAAAATTTCCATTTATTCGCGATCTAGGCATAGGTAAAAAGAATCCATTCTATAACTCTTTTCATTACCTCTCGTGAGAAAATGATCTCACAAACAAAGGAAATGTACAGTACGAAATAACATAAAAAAAAGTAGACCTATTCAAAAAAAAAAGGATATGACTTTCTACCTCAATTTTTTTTGTCGCTTTGACAGAAAAAAAAATCAAAGAAATTATTCTAATTTCGTCGAAGTTGAAGAATCAAAGAATTTATTCTACGGATTAGGATAGATTGGGAAAATTTGAAAAGCTTTGATTCAATTTAAATTATGATATGATCAAAATAGGAAAAAGAATCGAATAATTGTTCTATGATGAAAATGAAAATAGAATAACTGTCCTTTTTGTCTTTCGTACATAGCAAGTATACACTATCTAATAAAAAAAAAAAATCCCCGGGATGCTTGCTTTAGGAATTTGTAATAGATCCACGGGGTAAAAGGTTGGTTTGGTTGTTGAGAGATCTAAAACTATAAAAGAATTTTCTAATTTTTATAGAATAGAAATGGAATTGAAGTCTAAAGAGAATTATGAGCTAAAGGTAATCATTATGTAGGAGAGATGGCCGAGTGGTTCAAGGCGTAGCATTGGAACTGCTATGTAGACTTTTGTTTACCGAGGGTTCGAATCCCTCTCTTTCCGTACCTTCACCTAATTCACCAATGTAACTAACCGCAATGTATCAAATACAAATAAGAACGGATACAAAAAAATAGTTAGACTTTTCTTTGATATAGATTCTTTTTTTTGATGTTGTTTGATATAGATTCTCTATTCCTAATTTATGTGATACAAAAAAGAAAATACTGTAAAAAGCAGACACAGAATGGAAATTTTCATAAAAGATATGATACATGAATAGGATAGAAATCCCCGAATTAAATCCTTTGCCTTCCTTTCCTTATTTACTTAACCTTAACTTAGGCAAAAGGGAGGGGTGCAAATTTGTAAAACCCCCTTTTTTTTATTTTAGTTAGGGTTAAATCTGACGAGAATAATATTCTACGACAAGCAATTCATTTATTTTCAAACCGACCCATTTCCTATCTATTATTTGATTGACTAATCCTTTATATTGTAATGTGTGAAGGGTCAAATGTTTTGGTAATTCCTTATGTTTGGATGAATCCAGATAATTTTGAATCAGAGCTCGAGATTTTTTTTCATCCTTCACTGAAATAATATCTCGGGGTTTGCAGCGATAATTTGGTATATCTATTATACGACCATTAACTAAAATATGTCTATGGTTAACTAATTGGCGGGCTTGAGGAATAGTCGAAGCCATGCCCAATCGAAAAAGGATGTTATCCAAACGCATTTCAAGTAATTGTAGCAAAACCGGACCGGTTGGCCCTTTTGCTTTTCCGGCAATATGAACGTATTTAAGTAATTGTCGCTCTGTAAGACCATAATGAAAACGCAATTTTTGTTTTTCTTTTAAACGAATAGAATATTGAGAGTTTTTCCGGGGGCGCCATTGATTTCTAAGTCTAAGATCGCTTCCGGCTCTAGGGTTTTTACTAGTTAGTCCTGGTAAAGCTCCCAGACGGCGTATTTTTTTGAAACGAGGTCCTCGATAACGTGACATAAAGACTCCTTATTTATTTTATAAATTTGATTGAAATTTCATAAATAAAAAAATTAAAACTGAACTAAATGAAGCGAAATCCCATGAAATGAAGTATTGTACTACAAACAAATAGGAATGAGATGAATTAGATCAATCTACATATTTTTTTTTATTGATTTTTTTGTTTGTATTTTTTGATTGTATATCTATACAATCAAAATCGATATACAATCAAAAAATACAAATCTATTTATTAGATAACTTCTATATATTGATATAGAAATAGAAAGTTAGAAATAGAAAATATAGATAATTTATATAGATAAATAAAACCAAAAGAAAACCCTTTCTTTTTTTTGTTCTTGATTTATTCTCCAAAGAAAAGATATAACTCCGCCATTCAGAATTGGAAGTTTCTAAGACATAATAAAGAGATTTTTGACCTTTGGAAAAAAAAAGATGAAGAAGCTCTTTCAATCTTCTTTGATTTCCAAAAATCTTATCAATCATGTAAAAAATAAAACAAATAGAAAAAGCCGGCTATCGGAATCGAACCGATGACCATCGCATTACAAATGCGATGCTCTAACCTCTGAGCTAAGCGGGCTTAAATAAAAGAAATTTTGCATACATGGGAATTAGGAAAACTCTTAGGATTTTATCTATTAACGATAACTTCTATTTTATTTAAATGTTAAATAACAATCAAATTGAATAATTTCAAATTGAATTTCTTTCGTTAGATTTAGTTTAGAGTTCTAAATCAAATCTATAAATAGAATCTACTAATTAGATTAGTAAGTGAGGATCCTTTTAGAGATTTTTTTTAATTTCTAATGCTCTAATTATTTTATATATTATAAGTCTAAATAATTAAAGTCTAAATACTAAATCTAAATGATTCCACTTTTTTTTAGACTTTAGACTAAATAATTAGAAATAAAAAATAATAAATAGAAATAAATGGAATAATTAGTTAGAACTAGAATACTATAAATGATAAAAATGCTAAATCAAATTTCTATTTTTAATTATGTTATGGTATGGCTATATAGAGGGTCTTGCTCAAATGTGTCTAAGAAAAAAAGGGGGGGGGGATAAAAATCAAAATGAAATGAAAGAGGCAACCAAAATAAAGGCAATCCAGATAATA